AAACCATTGACAAAAAATAAAAAATAACGACCAGAAAAATCTCTAACATATAATGACTTCTTTCTAGATAAAACCATCAAGAATCTAATAAATAAAGACAGTATAATCAAACAATAAGAAACACTGTCTAGACCGAAATAAGCAGTCAAATTCTCGTATCTTAACGATCCGAGACCCCCTGACAAAAAAATAATAAAAATAAGTGAAATATAAAGAGTTGAGTACACCATCTCTCTAGAGAAAAAAGAAATTAACACCAAATATATTATTGGTAAAATAATAATTATCATAAATTAAATTAAAAGATTTAAAATAATCCCCCCCGTGAGTCTTTCTACACATTACTATTAATGACAGGCCCAGAGCACCCTCGCAAGCTGTAAAAACCAAATAAAATAATGAAAAAAGAAACCATCTAGAATCAAAATAAGAATATATTATTATAAATAAACCTAATACCATATACTCAAGACTAAGTAAAGAAGTTAATATATGTTCAATCTTAGAACCAAACAAATAAATTCCTGATAAAAAAATAAAAAATGAAATAAATAAAATTAAGTTAATAGTCCTTATAGTTTAAAAAAAACATGGGTTTTGTAAACCTGAGATTATGCCTATATTAGGACTCAGAAAAAGAAATAAATTCCGTCTATGCTTCCCAAAAGCATTATTTTAAATAAACTATTTTCTGATCTTGCAAACATTAATAATCGCTATGTTAACTTTATCCTTAACACTAACAATAATATCTCACCCGGTGGGAATTACAATTGTAATTTTAACCCAAACATTCCTGATTGCAACAGCACTATGAATAATACATTTAACAGCTTGAATATCATTCATTATTTTTTTAATTATAATTGGGGGGATAATAGTTTTATTTTCTTACATTGTGAGATTAGCCTCTAACGAAACATTCTCTCCTTTATCAAAGAAATCCATAATCACTATAATTGTGATTTTTATATTAACAGTCTTGTTAATAATAGCAATTGATTTAACACCTGAAATTAACCAACTGATTGACCATAACACACAAAACATTATTTATAAAATATATAATAAAAACTTTTGAATATTAACTATAATAGTAATGGCCTATCTTCTCTTAAGACTTATTGTTGTAGTAAAAATCATAGAAAGATTCAAAGGACCAATGCGTAGTACAATGCAAATTTATGACAAACTTACGTAAATCTCATCCTTTAATTAAAATTGTTAATAATTCATTAGTAGACCTTCCGTCTCCAATTAATATCTCAGCATGGTGAAATTTTGGGTCATTACTAGGCTTGTGTTTAACTATTCAAATCATCACTGGGCTATTTCTCGCAATACATTACTCAGCTGACACTATAATCTCATTTAATACGGTGTCACACATTACACGAGATGTAAATAACGGCTGATTAATTCGATCTATGCATGCAAACGGGGCATCATTCTTTTTTATTTGTTTATACGCTCATACAGGTCGAGGAATATATTATTCATCATATTTTTACATTTTAACGTGAAGAGTAGGGGTATTAATCTTATTTTTAGTTATAGCAGCCGCATTTATAGGTTATGTGTTAGTATGAGGACAAATATCATTTTGAGCGGCAACAGTAATTACAAATTTACTCTCAGCAATCCCATACTTAGGCCAAATATTGGTTCAATGAATTTGAGGAGGATTTGCAGTCGATAATGCCACACTAACTCGATTCTTCACATTTCATTTTTTAATCCCCTTTATTATTCTAGGGCTAGCAATAGTACATTTATTATTTCTTCACCAAACTGGAAGAAATAACCCAATTGGGATTAATTCAAATATGGATAAAATCCCTTTTCACCCATTTTTCTCAGTGAAGGATTTATTTGGATTTCTAGTAATATTGCTCATGCTAATACTTTTAGCGATCACCAACCCTTATCTTCTAGGAGATGTAGAAAACTTTATCCCCGCAAACCCTATGGTAACACCTGTTCATATTCAACCAGAGTGATATTTTCTATTCGCTTACGCCATCTTACGCTCAATCCCTAGAAAGTTAGGAGGGGTAATTGCTTTAGTAGCAGCAGTTGCTATTTTATTTATCCTCCCCTTCACCCAAAAGTCAAACATACGGGGAGCACAATTCTACCCAGTTAGAAAAATTTTATTTTGAGCATTCGTAAATATTTGTATTCTATTAACATGAATTGGGGCTCGGCCAGCAGAAGACCCTTATATCCTTGTAGGGCAAATTATAACAGTTTTGTATTTTATATATTTCATTATCAATCCAGTTTTAATAAATTCATGAGATAAAATCTTAGAAAAATAATTATTTGGCTGAATATAAGCGGGTATCTTGAAAATACTTTACACAGGTGTAAATCCTGTAATAATTTTCTCTTATATTAAATTAATAATAGAACCTTGATCAAAAAATAAAACATTATAAAATTAAGGGAAACTGGTAAAATATTTTTTCAAGCCAAGTACATTAATTTATCATAACGATAGCGAGGAAGAGTTCTACGAACTCAAATAAAGAAAAAACATAAAAAACACCCCTTAATATTAAACAAGAAAAGATTACCTACCCCGCCCAAGAAAATAACAGAAACCAAATATCTTATAAAAATAATTCTAGCATATTCAGACAAAAATAACAATGCAAAACCACCTCTACCGTACTCAATATTAAACCCAGAAACCAACTCAGACTCTCCTTCTGCGAAATCAAAAGGAGTTCGATTGGTTTCTGCAAAGATGGAGACGATCCAACAATAAAAAACAGGTAACAAAAAAATAGAAAACAAAACGTTACTTTGTCAAAAAGTAAACAGACCAACATTATATCTACCGATAATAAAAATTACTGAAATAAATAAAATAGCCATTCTAACTTCATAAGAAATTGTTTGAGCAACACCACGCATAGCCCCAATTAGAGCATAATTAGAGTTAGAGGATCATCCTCTACCTAACAGAGCATAAATTCCTATTCTAGCACAACAAAAAATAAATAAACCCCCAAACTTATATCTAATCACGCTAGAATTGAAAGGTAAAACTCTTCAGAGAAATACTACTAAAAATAAAGATAGAACAGGAGAAAAATAAAATATAATATAATTTGAAAAAGAAGGAATCATCTGTTCCTTAATGAATAACTTGATAGCATCACCAAATCTTTGGAGAATCCCAGTAAACCCCACTTTATTAGGACCCTTCCGAATTTGAACATACCCTATAACCTTACGTTCAAATAAAATTATAAAAGCTACTCTAATTAAAACCCCCACGATTATAATTAAATAACTAATAAAATATCTCAAGTGAATTGTTAAAATTACTAAATGTGCATACGCACTTTTATAGATCCTAAATCTATTACACTATTCTGCCAATTTAGTGAATTAAATTTTGTAGCTTGGTCCTTTCGTACTAAAGCTACAATTATAGCACTATTAGATAGAAACCAACCTGGCTTACGCCGGTTTGAACTCAAATCATGTAAAATTTTAATAGTCGAACAGACTAGCTTTATATTGAAATACTGCCCCCAAAAGCAATTTTAATTCAACATCGAGGTCGCAAACTCATTCTGTAGATATGAACTCTTAAGATGAATAACGCTGTTATCCCCTAGGTATCTTTTTCTATATTTTGAAATTCTAGATTTTACTTATAAAACTAAGCAGAAGTTTTACGTATTCTGTTATTGCCCCAATAAAATTCCCACGGAATAAAGATCTAAGGGGTCTTGTCGTCCCAATAAAATATTTAAGCGTTTTAACTTAAATCTCAAATTCATTTTTAAAGCAAAGAAAGCTATTCTATATTTAGCCATTCATTCCATTCCCCAATTAAAGAACTAATTATTATGCTACCTTAGCACGGTCAAAATACCGCGGCCCTTTATAAAAACAGTGGGCAGGCCTTACCTTTAAAAAAAACTAAAGGAAATGTTTTTGTTAAACAGTTACAGAATATGTTGCCGAGTTACTATACTTTAAATTTTAAATTTATAAAAAAAAATATATAAACTACTAATGTTATTCATTTATACCATAAATAAAAAATTAATTTATGAAGTTTTATTTTTAAAGAAATAATAATTAAATCCACTAATTTTTATAGTTTAATAAAACTTACTAAAAGCTGATCTTAAGCCTGAAGCCTATAATTTGAAAAATACAAATTTTCTTTATTAATAAGAGCTAACCCCCTTACAAAATTTCATTCTTAATTTTAAACCTTTAAGTGACATAAAAAAAGAAAAAATCAACTATATTGAAAAATAAACAACCAGATATATATACTTCGATTATAATTTCTATTCTACTTCTTATTGCTAATAATTCTGAAACATTATTTTTAATAAAAAGTTGCCCAGTATATTTCGGGAAAATTTATAAAAAAAAATTAGATAACCCCTGATACAAAAGGTAAATATAATGCTTCCTTCTTATAAAATTTATAAAACACACCCTTACGGTTTTTAAAAAACTATCAATTCATAATTTTACTAAAATATTAAAAGCCTTAAACGTAAAATTCAAAAAAAAAATAATCACTGCACCTAATTAAAGGATCAATCCAGTGTAAACGAACTACTTATTCAAGCTCTACAATGTATAGAAACTCCTTCCGGAACATCTACTTTGTTACGACTTACCTAATCTTTAGAGTAGGGCGACGGGCGATATGTACATTTCCTAGAGCAAACTTCAATTTTTATCAGTAGTAAATTTACTTCCAAATCCAACTTCCAACTTATCTTACAAAAAATTATTCGTCATAAAAATGAATGTAACCCACTTCTAACTTTTTCATAGCTACACCTTGATTTGACATCCTATAAATTTATTTTTAAACAAAACCTTTTGATTAAATTTTCTGACAACGATATATAAGCAAAGAAAAAGTAAATTTATCGTGTATTGTCGTTTATAGAGCAGGTTCCTCTGGAATGATTGGAAACCGCCAAACTCTTTAAGTTTTTAAATAATACTACTTTAACCTTTTATAATTAACATAGCTGGGTATCTAATCCAGGTTTTTTCAAAATTTAAATTGTTAACTTTAAAATTAATTTAAATAAATATAATTTCACCTAATAGTTATTATTTAAATGTTTAAATTATGAACGAAAACAATATTTTAACAAATAAAATTGTTTATCTTAAGAGTGTAACCGCGGATGCTGGCACAATTTTTTCCAAAACTAAGCTAACTTCTACACCTAAAAAGTTGTGTAAATTTATTCACTGCCCCCCCAATGCATGTAAAAAAATAGAGCCACAATTTATAAAGCTAGAGTCAAACTTTTACGACAGGGTTATGAACCACAACACAACAAACACAAATTTTCTGCATATTTGTGTTTGTTGTTTATATAATAAATAATTTATATATTATTATATATTTATTTTTATAATAAAATCTTATAGTATATATACATATATATATATATATAATTATTATATATAAATTATTTATTATATAATATATAGTTATATAATTATATTTTCTCTAAAAACTATTTTTTAGTATATATATATATATGTATATTAAATATAAAATATTTTATTATAATAAAATTATATTTTAATATAAAAAAACCCCTTAGTAACAATTTTTATATATTAAAATATTGTTCCGGTGTACTTAATGCTTACGTTAAATACACAAAAAGATAAAAGTAAAATGCCTGATAAAAAGGATTACCTTGATAGGGTAAATAATGCATAATATTAATGTTTTTACTTAAAAAAATTACACTTGTGAGAATTTAACTCACTCTTTTAAGATCAAAACTTAATGTTCATTTAAACTAAAGTGTAAAAAGGTAAGCTAAAAAAGCTAATGGGTTCATACCTCATTTATAAGAGTCTCAATCTCTTTCTTTTTAATTAAAATAAACATTTACACCCAAATATTTTTGGCCACAACCTTCTTAGGCACATTAATGGCTGTGTCAGCCCCCAACTGAGTCACAGCATGAATTGGCCTAGAAATTAACATAATAAGATTCATTCCTCTTTTATCAACCCCTCCTACAAATAAAAGAGCTGAAGCTTCCATTAAATACTTTATAAATCAAGCGCTAGCTTCTTCGATTTTTTTATTTTCTATTTTAACAGTTCTAAGAAATAAAACACCTTCTACTAGTATATCATTAGTTATTGCAATACCTATAATTCTAGCACTAGCTACAAAATCAGGAATGGCCCCCACACATTTTTGATTCCCTCAAGTAGCAAAAATAATTCCCTGAGCACAAAATACTATTTTATTTACATGACAAAAAATTGCACCTATTATTTTGATATCCTTAACAAATTCATTTTTAGTAAAAAGCATCATTATTATATCAGCAATCGTTGGTGCAGTAGGTGCATTCAATCATACTAACATAAAATTAATTTTAACATTTTCGTCAATTATAAATGGATCGTGGATATTATCAGCTATCATAATAAGAATGTATGCATGAATAATTTATTTTATCGCTTACTCTATTATAATTATTTCGTTAACACAAATTCTTCAAAAAAATAATTCTACCGAAATCTTATCTTTTAACAAATCTCAAAATAGTAAATTCACTAAAATTTCATTGGTAATCATCATATTATCGTTAGCCGGGATACCCCCATTCCTAGGTTTTAACATTAAAATTTTAATTATTAATATTTTAATACAAATGAATGATATGTTTACAGCTTTTATTTTAGTCATATCCTCAATTTTAACATTATACTATTACTTTCGAATTATTTTAACCCCCTTAATATTAAGAAAAAGAAATTCTCTGATTGAAAACAACAACTATACAAAAAAAATACCTAAATTAATCTTAGTAGGAGTGCTAAGAAATATTTTATTATCCCCCCTAGTTTTATTAATGTAAAGGCTTAAGTTAATAAAACTAGGGGCCTTCAAAGCCCTCATTGCGGCCAAGCAGCAGTCTTTAAAGTTTAGAAGAAAGACTTTTCTTAAAATTTGCAATTTTAAATCTTAAAATAGACTACTAAACAATATTTAATAGGAGGTGTTAACACCGTTATAAAATTTACAGTTTTATGCTTAGAACTCAGCCATCCTATCATATTCGATGAATATTCTCTACTAATCACAAGGATATTGGTACGATGTACTTTATATTTGGTGTGTGATCAGCAATAGTTGGAACCGCTTTTAGAGTTCTGATTCGATTGGAACTTGGTCAACCAGGAAGTTTTATTGGTAATGATCAAATTTATAACGTTATAGTTACCGCTCATGCCTTCGTAATAATTTTTTTTATGGTTATGCCTATTATAATTGGTGGTTTTGGTAATTGATTAGTGCCTTTAATAATCGGAGCCCCAGATATGGCTTTCCCACGAATAAATAACATAAGTTTTTGGCTTCTCCCTCCTTCTTTAACGTTACTACTATGTGGTGGGTTAGTTGAAAGAGGTGCGGGAACAGGATGAACGGTTTACCCCCCACTATCATCTGGAATTGCTCACGCGGGAGCTTCGGTAGATTTATCTATTTTTAGATTACATTTAGCTGGAGTCTCATCAATTTTAGGGGCAGTGAATTTTATCACTACTATTATCAACATGCGAACGCCAGGAATGTCATGAGATCGAACCCCACTATTTGTCTGAGCAGTTTTTTTAACTGCTATTTTACTTCTTCTCTCATTACCTGTTTTAGCAGGTGCAATTACTATACTTCTTACAGATCGAAATTTAAATACATCATTTTTTGATCCAGCAGGAGGAGGTGACCCTATTTTGTACCAACATTTATTTTGATTTTTTGGGCATCCAGAAGTTTACATTTTAATTTTACCAGGATTTGGAATAGTGTCTCATATAGTTACTTACGAAAGTGGTAAGCCACAAACTTTTGGACAATTAGGAATAATCTATGCTATAATAGCAATTGGTCTTTTAGGGTTTATCGTATGAGCTCATCACATATTTACTGTAGGGCTAGATGTTGACACACGAGCTTATTTTACATCAGCAACAATAATTATTGCAATTCCTACTGGTGTAAAAATTTTTAGTTGAATTGCAACACTTCAGGGATCTTATTTAACCCCGACACCTACAACTTTATGAGCAATAGGATTTATTTTTTTATTCACCGTAGGGGGATTAACGGGAATTGTTCTGGCAAATTCAAGAATTGACATTGTACTTCATGATACTTACTACGTAGTAGCTCATTTTCACTATGTATTATCAATAGGAGCAGTTTTTGCAATTATAGGGGGGTTAGTGCATTGATTTCCTTTACTCACAGGAACTTCAATAAACAATAAATGATTAAAAATTCAATTTATAATAATGTTTTTAGGAGTTAATTTAACATTCTTCCCACAACATTTTCTAGGGTTAAGTGGGATACCCCGACGGTACTCTGACTACCCAGATGCCTTTGTCACATGAAATATTGTTTCATCTATGGGAAGTTACACTTCCGTAGTTGCTATTTTATTCTTCAGATTTATTATCTGAGAAGCTTTATCAACTGCACGACCAGTTATATTTAATATAATCCCTCACACATCAATTGAATGATTACAAAATTTCCCACCGTCTGATCATTCATACTCAGAGTTAGCAATAATTCACAATTAACTTAATTTACTCTAATGTGGCAGAATAGTGCAATGAGCTTAAAATTCATATATAAGTATATATACTTCTTTAGAAATTGCAACTTGACAAATAATAGGGTTTCAAAATGCGGCATCACCACTAATAGAACAATTAATTTTCTTTCATGACCACACAATAGCAGTTTTAGTGTTAATTTTAACTATTGTTGGTTATAATATAACATCTATTTGTTTAAATGAAAATGTAGATACTCATATACTCGAATCTCAACCATTAGAAATGTTTTGAACAATCGTTCCTGCATTCATTTTAGTGGCAATTGGTTTACCATCAATTAAGCTTCTATACATATTAGATGAAATCTATAAACCTGCTATTACAATTAAAACAGTCGGACATCAATGATATTGATCATACGAGTATTCTGATTTTAACAATCTTGATTTTGACGCATACATGATTCCTTCAGAAGAAGAAACTAATAATTCTTTTCGTTTATTAGATGTAGATAATCGTACAGTAATTCCTTTTAAATCACAAATTCGTATGCTAATTACTGCTGCTGATGTACTTCATTCCTGAACTATCCCTTCAATAGGAGTTAAAGCCGATGCAGTGCCTGGACGACTAAACCAAATTAATTTTTTTGTTAATCGCCCGGGGCTATATTTTGGACAATGTTCAGAAATTTGTGGTGCAAATCATAGATTTATACCTATCACTATAGAAAGTGTTGATAGAACAGCATTCATCAAATGAGTTAAAAAAATAGAAAATAACTTACCAAATGGCTGAAAGTAAGTAACGGTCTCTTAAACCGTATAATAATAGGGTACGTCTATTTTTGGTAAAAACTTAGTTAATTTATAATATAATCTTGTCAAGATTAAGTCGTTCAAAGAACAGTTTTTTATCCCACAAATATCTCCATTAATATGAGAAATTCTTTTTTTAATCATAATTTCGTTGTTTATTGTTCTAATATCTAAAGTCTATTTTAGAAATATAAATTCAGAAATTACTTTAAAAAATCAAAAAACACTAAAAACAAATAATTTAAATTGACCATGATAACAAATTTATTTTCAGTATTTGACCCAGCTTCATCATTAATTATTCCGTTAAATTGATTAAGATCAATTATATTCTTTATCACAATACCCATTATATTTTGAGTAATTCCAAGAAAATCAATAATCTTATTTAACAAAATTACTACAACATTACATAATGAATTTAAAATGCTTTTAGGCCAAGAAAATATTAAGGGGCTGACAATTATAATAATTTCATTGTTCATTTTCATTTTAATGAATAATTTTATAGGGTTATTCCCCTATGTATTTACATCAACTAGTCACTTGACAACTACCCTAACATTATCTATACCTTTATGAGTATCATTTATGATTTTTGGATGGCTTAACAACACAAACCATATATTTGCCCATTTAGTACCACAAAGAACACCAGGACCATTAATACCATTTATAGTATTAATTGAAACAATTAGAAATGTAATTCGACCAGGTACTCTAGCTGTTCGATTAACAGCTAATATAATTGCAGGTCATTTATTAATAAGATTACTAGGTAATAAAACTGCAGAAACTATGAATATCTTAATTATTGGATTATTAATTACCCAAATTCTTCTTCTAGTATTAGAATCAGCTGTAGCAATTATCCAATCCTATGTGTTTGCTGTTCTAACAACATTATATTCTAGTGAAGTAATATCACATTAACCATGATAATTAAAAGAAATCATTCATTTCACTTAGTGGATCAAAGACCTTGACCGATTACTGGGTCTATTGGAGCCTTAACATTAGTAACAGGAGTTACTAAAATGTTTAATGCATTTAACCCTAATTTATTATTTCTTGGGGTGATATTATTAATTTTAGTATGCTACCAATGATGACGGGATGTATCACGAGAAGGAGCACTACAAGGGCTACACACTAAAATTGTAATAACTGGATTACGTTGGGGAATAATTTTATTTATTGCATCAGAAGTATTATTTTTTGCATCATTCTTCTGAGCATTCTTTCATTCAAGACTAGCCCCTAATATAGAACTTGGTCTGAAATGACCCCCCACAGGAATTGAAGTATTTAACCCATTTCAAGTTCCTTTACTAAATACGGTAGTACTTTTATCATCCGGTGTCACTGTTACATGAGCACATCATGCAATCATAGAGGGTAACCACACACAAGCAGTTAACAGATTAATTATTACAGTTATTTTAGGATTATACTTTACAGCCCTTCAAGGAATAGAATATTTAGAAGCCCCCTTTACTATCGCTGACTCTGTCTATGGGTCTACCTTTTATATGGCCACTGGATTCCATGGATTGCACGTAATTATTGGAACAAGATTTTTAATTGTATGCTTAGTACGACTTCTAATAAATCAATTTTCAGAATACCATCACTTTGGTTTTGAAGCTGCCGCCTGATACTGGCATTTTGTAGACGTGGTTTGATTATTTCTTTATTTAAGAATTTACTGGTGAGGAGGTAATTTTTAATTAATTAATATAATAAGTATATTTGATTTCCAATCAAAAAGTTTCTAAGGAAATTAATTAATCTTAATTATTTTTCTATTCGCCTTAATTCTTTCAACTATTTTAATTATCTTAAATAGATTAATTGCATTAAAATCACAAAAGGATCGAGAAAAACCATCCCCATTCGAATGCGGGTTTGACCCTAAATCATACGCACGATTACCATTCTCAATTCGATTTTACCTTATTGCAGTAATTTTCTTAGTTTTTGATGTAGAAATTACTCTAATTTTACCCATCCCCATTGCATTAATGGAAAACAGAGAAATATTCGTCATTTTACTAACATCATTTTTTGTTTTTATCTTAATTTTTGGGCTTTACGCAGAGTGAGCAAACGGAGCTTTACAATGATCTTAAGGATGGTAGTTTAAATGAACAATTGGGTTGCATTCAATAGGAGCTTAATTAAGCCCATCTTAAATAAGAAGAAGTGAAATATTACATTTAGTTTCGACCTAAAAATTGGCTAAGGCCCTTCTTTTAAAAGAAACCAAAGTTTAGGTGTGTCACTGTTAATGATAATTTGGGTTAAGCCCCTTTTAAAAAGAGTAGAGAAACAAATCTAAGCTGCTAACTTAAGATTTAGGCGGTTTGACTCCGTCTTACTCTTTACTTTTTTAATTTAAAAAAAAATATCGTGTTTTCATCACGGCAATACTTGATAAAGTAAAAAGTTTACTTCAAGAATTAAATTCATCGCAGCATCTTCAAGGCTGTGCTTTATCTTAAGCTATTGAAATTTAAAAAATTATTGTAAAAACAAAAACCAAATAACTAATGACAAATAAATAAGATTTAAGATTTAAATTATTAAAATAATCAGAAATAAAACCTAGACGAGTGAATGTTTTAAAAACTCCTTGACCTCTATAGTACTCTAACCAGCTAGAATCAAAATATTTTAAAAAAAAATTACCTAAAATCAATCTTCGTCTAGGATAAATAGTAGAGATATTAGGTATTCATCACATTCTTCCTATAAAATGGACTCTATTACTTATATTTTTATAAAATTCAATTATTGGAGAAGATAAAACTTTTAAAACTAAAACACCGAAGAATAAAACACCGAACAAAACAGAAATTTTTATTAAAAACGGTATAAAAATACTAACGGGGGGAACAAAAAAGTAACCTATTCATCTCCCAACAGTTACAGCAAAAAAAAACAAAAAAGTTATTGGAAACAATATAATAAAAGTCTCCCCCCTAGATAGAACAGGGCCGCCAGTAATAGGATTGAAATATAAATAATACAATAAACGAATCGAATAAGTTATAGTAAATATTGTTCCTATTATTACAATTACGTATATATAATTATTTATTCTTCTTATAAAATAAAATTCTAAAATTATATCCTTAGAATAAAATCCTGCCAAAAATGGAAACCCACATAATGATAAAGAACAGCCAACAAAATAAATTCTGGTCAAAGGTAAATTAACACTAACATTTCTAAGATGACGAATGTCTTGAGTGTCAAATATTACATGAATGTAAGAACCTGCACATAAGAATAATAAAGACTTAAACATAGCATGAGTAATTAAATGAAAAAATGACAACTCAAATATACCTAAAGATAAAATTATCATTATAACCCCCAATTGTCTAAGAGTCGATAAGGCAATAATTTTCTTTAGATCAGTCTCAAAGTTAGCACCTAACCCAGATATAAATATTGTAAAACAAGAGATATAAAAAATAAATGAATTAATACCTAAAACGTTATTAAAGCGAATAAGCAAATAAACACCAGCAGTAACCAAAGTTGAAGAGTGGACCAACGCAGAAACCGGTGTTGGTGCTGCTATAGCAGCAGGCAATCAAGCAGAAAATGGAATTTGAGCACTCTTTGTTATAGCCGCTAAAATAATCAACCCTATGACCCAATATATCCCATTTTCTAAACTTAAATAATGCTCGATATAACTAAAATTTCAAGCGCCAAAATTATAGCCTCAAGCAATACTCAGAAGAATAGCTACATCACCTACACGATTGGATAAGACTGTAAGTATACCAGCCGCATATGATTTTACATTCTGATAATAAATTACTAAACAATAAGAAACTAACCCTAATCCATCCCAACCTAACAAAACACTAATTAGGTTAGGTCTAATAATCAAAAATACCATAGACACTACAAATAAAAAAACAATAAAAATAAACCGATTAAAATTCTTATCACCGTCCATATATCTAGTTCTATATATTAGAACTATTGAAGAAATAAATAAAACCGCAGAAAAAAATGTAAGGCTCATTCAATCCAACAAAATCAAATAAATAAAGTCAACACCACTATAAGAAAAAAGTTCGATTTCTAAAAACAATCTTTTAGTTTCTAAATAAAAATAATGGCCATTAATAATCAAAATTAATCTAAAAAAAAATAGCATCAAAGACAAATAAACTGAACTTTTTATAAAAATTACCTAAAGGAGTCCACACCCATCTACGGATCCACAAACCGCAATTTTAAATAAACTATCTAGGTCTACAAAAAAAAATAAGATAAGGTTAAAAACATTATATACACAGGATACACATGTATAAAAACAACATGAATCTCACGTATATTATTAATTTTAAAAGAAGTATTTAATCTAAAACTCTTACCCTGATGAGAAAATCTATATAAATAAAGCGTAAATACTGCCCCCATGAATCTTCCTAAAGGAAAAAAAATAACCATATAAAAACTAAAAGATATCATTCTTACCATTATTATAATTTCTGAAAATAAATTAATTGTTGGAGGGGCAGCGATATTTGACGCACATAAAAGAAACATTAACAAAGAATAAATTGGAATAAAAGTAATTAACCCCTTACCTAAATACAAGCTTCGGCTTCCTAATCGTTCATAAAATATATTTACTATACAAAATATACCAGAAGAAGTTACACCATGAGCAATCATTATTAATAGCCCCCCAATATACCCATTGATATTATAGCTAATTAAGGAACAAATTACTATTCCTATATGGGCAACCGAGGAATAAGCGACTAAAGCCTTTATATCATTTAAACGACAACAAATATAACCAACCACAACTATACCAAAAACTCTCAACCCATAAAAATAGTTTCTAAGAAGTAAACCGCTAACATAAATAATTGGAAGAATTCGTATAATACCATAACCACCTAACTTTAAAAGAACACCTGCCAAAATCATAGAACCAGAAACAGGGGCTTCTACGTGAGCTTTGGGTAACCAAAGGTGAAAAGTGAACAATGGCATTTTAACTATAAAAGCTATGATACCAAAAAAATAAAAATAATTAGTAAAACAGTTTTCATTAAGAAGATAATCCCCTATTATATAGATATCAAAATGAAAATTATAGAACTTAAAAATTAAAAGTAATAAAGGCAACGATATAAATATTGTATAAAACACAAAGTAAACTCCCGCCTGAACACGCTCTGGTTGGTACCCCCAACCCATAATAATAAAAAGAGTTGGGATCAAAGAAACTTCGAAAAGAAAGTAAAAACTAAGAAAATCATTTACTAGAAAACACATAATAAGAGAAAAACAT